AATACTAATATTATTCTTTATTAGTGTAGAATGGAAATATAGATGGGGCGTGGCCAAGTGGTAAGGCAACGGGTTTTGGTCCCGGTATTCGGAGGTTCGAATCCTTTCGTCCCAGGTATATACCTTGTATCAGAGTAAAAGTATCTTTTGAAAATAACGTTATGTTTAAATGCCTAATATTGGATAGAATGTCATTCTTGTTTCTTTTTTAATTTATAAATATTCTTTTATGAATCATATCTTTGTTTTTCACAACATACAGATAGTACTAAATAGATTTGTTTGTGATCAAGATATGATGGTAACATAGGTCACACCCTAGTTGAATTCAACTAATTAAAAAATAAATAAAGTATGACGGATTTTTCATCATATGTTCATTCCCTTCATATTGCATATTGAAGGGGTTTAGCTACTTAATTTGAAGAAAAACCTTACGTCTCATATCTTTTTTAATTTTCAACGATATATTTTATTTTGAATCACAATAAGAAAGAGCCCTTCTTTCCTATATCTTATTCTTTATCCATTCAAATTAAACTTAAATGGGGTAGCCAAAAATTATTAGGATCTCTTTATTCTAAACAAGAGTAAGGTTATTACATTCAATTAATGGGATTAATGGGATTACGTCTCTTAAGACAAGACTGGGTTTGGGTAAACTAAAAAATTACGAGTAAGCGCCCAATCTGGACTTGTTTGTCTTTGTCCCTAGAGAGTATCCTTTCCCCAAAGGGGATCCTTTTTTTTGTTCTGATTCAGCATTCCCAGAGAGTCGTGGGTTAGATAGTTCTTAATTAGTAACAGTAACAGGAGGTCTTCATTTAAATATCTCTATATCTGTGTATGTCCGAATCTCATTAACAACGAATCAAGTTACATATGTAACGGATCCAGAATAAAGACTGTAGTTCAGTCTATCTGATAGGTATGAAAAACCCCTACTTCGTTCATCTTATCTTATTAATAAAATTAAAATTGAAAGAACAAGTACCTAAATCTTCTCTTAGATCGGTCTTTTTTATCTATCTTCACACAAAAATGGGGTTTTTGTTCAATTCATTTATCTGCTTTAAATCTTAAATCGTTGATGGTTCAATTCGAAAAGAAAAGATATTTTTATTTTTTTATGATAATCAAATTTTTAGTCTTTACTGTAAAACTTTATTCAAATAATGATATCTAAATAGTAAACTTTTTTGATTATAAAAAATTTTAATGATTGCTTTTGAGTTGAATCTTTGGTATTCAAAAAAGTAGGAAATGGGCCATATTGAGTCACTTTAAGATGCAGAGTAAAAAAGAATTCATTTATTCATATTCGTATTCTTTAGCTATATTTCTATTAGTTAAAAAAAAAAAAAGTAAAGTGTTGCATTCATACAATAACATACAATAATAGGTGGGGTTTTACTAAGATTGCTTCAAAAAAAAAATTTACCATCTTTGTATAGAAGAAAAAAGGGTATAGATGAAAATGTTTATGTATCGACGGAACCAATGACTATTCATGATTCCATAATTGAATCAATTCCATATGGGTTCCAAATTAGAGGAATGTTTTGTTATGGTAAAACTTCGTTTGAAACGCTGTGGTAGAAAGCAACGTGCGACTTGAAGGACACGATCCGGTGTGGATTTTTATTCTTACATCCGCCATCTTTTCTATGAATGAAGATGCTCTTGACCCGACATCTGTTCTGTTTTCACTAGAATCCTTATTTTTGTTAGGTTGTAATGAAAAATAGAGTACATGATGGAGCTCGGGTAGAAACTATGGATTCATCTTTCAGGGGGCAAGAATCTAGGGTTAATACCAATCAATAAATTGGAACAACTTCGTAAGTATATCAATATATAAATCGAAAGGATCCGATTCAGTCAAGTTTTTAATTCAAAAGTACAATTTGTTGGAATTGATAAAAGTCTTTCGATTCAAAGTGTATCGCGCGGGAATCGAGAGTTTATATGATTCTTTGATAGAAAGAAATCACAAAAGGGGTATGTTGCTGCCATTTTGTAAGGATTAAGAAGCACCGAAGTAATGTCTAAACCCACTGATTTAAAACAAAGAAAAAAGGATCCCAGAACAAGGAAACGCCGTTTTTCAATTGTCTCAATAACTGTATAATATATAATAATAAAGATTAAATGAGACAAACAAGAGGGGGTTAAAGACCATTCAAAAAATGAAATAAATTGCCTAAAGATTTTTTTCTTTTAAGCTATTTGAGAATTATCCAACTTGAGTTATGGGTACAAATGATTTTTTTTCAGGAAGGGGGAAGAAAAAAAATGAGTTAAATCCCATTATAATTTATTTTATCAACTCCTTTGCCATTAAATATAATTCTATACGTAGACAAAACTCCAAATCATTTTTTCTCGAGCCGTACGAGGAGAAAACTTCCTATACGTTTCTAGGGGGGGTCTTGTTCATTTACTTAGATCTATCCCAATGAGCCGTCTATCGAATCGTTGCAATTGATGTTCGATCCCGAAGAGAAGGAAGAGATCTTCGGAACGTAGGTTTTTATGATCCGATAAAGAATCAAAGTTATTTAAACGTTCCTGCTATTCTATATTTCCTTGAAAAGGGCGCTCAGCCCACAGGAACTGTTCGGGATCTTTTAAAAAAGGCGGAGGTTTTTAAGTAGCTTGTTCCTAATCAAAAAAATTTAATTAAGGAAATAAAGAAATAGAAAGGGGTAGTAATTCTTATATAAATTATAAATTTTTGTATTTATATTTTTTCCTTTTTGGATTCTACTCATATCTATTTTTCATTGCTTCTATAAAATCTCATGTTCTAGAACGACAAAACCCGAGTTGCTTGATCCTAGAAATAGAAAATTCTGGGAGTTCCTTCAATTGGTCGGTTTTCGTTGGAACTCTACTAATAAGTAATAACCAAGGAATCCTCCTTTTTTTATTCTAGTTACTTATTATTGATTGAATAAAATAAATCAATATAAATCTGATATTTTTTCTACTTCTTCCTTCTTTATTCCTTTATCTAAACTTTTTCAGCTATATAGTGCCAATCCAACACAAGCCCTTTTTTATTTTTTTAATAGTATTGAAATAAATATAATTTATTTTGTTTTTCCGTTGTATTCTTTTCTCAACATTTATATTGACAACAGTGTATCGAACAAATATAATTCATCGTGATAAGTAGATAAATTTATTTATGTCCGAGAGGTTTGATTTTTACCTTATAACCTTATATTATTCAAATAATGGGATTCCTTGGATTCTCTTTAATAGAATATAATTTGAACTAAGATATAATAAGAATAGGGGTTTTGATTGAAAAGTCGATAACATAAGAACTAAGAGGTGGTCTATAAATTTTGACATTTATCTATCTTTTTCTTTTTGATTGTATCTACATAAACTTTTTCTATTCGGGTTGCTAACTCAACGGTAGAGTACTCGGCTTTTAAGTGCGGCTAGGATCTTTTACACATTTGGATGAAGCGAGGGATTCGTCCATACCATCGGTAAAGTTTGGAAGACCACGACTGATCCTGAAAGGGAATGAATGGAAAAAATAGCATGTCGGATCAACTAAGATTTCTGAGAAATATTTCATTATTTCCGAATAGGTACAAACCCTTGTGTTCTTTTTTGAAACGGAACAAAATGAATTCAATTTAAAGTTGGGTCGGATGAATAAATGGATAGAGATAGAGCCCTAATGGCTTCAATTTATTGATTATAGGGAAAAAAGCAACGAGCTTCTGTTCTTAATTTGAACGATTACCCGATCTAATTAGACGTTAAAAATGTATTAGTGCCTGATACGGGAAGAGATTATCCCATGAACGGATTCTTTTTTTTTTATGAATCCTAACTATTGACATTTTCCATTATGGAATAGAAATGAGAAATGTGTGTAGAAGAAACAGTATATTGATAAAAAAATTCCAAAATCAAAAGAGCGATTAGGTTGAAAAAATAAAGGATTTCTAAGTATTTTGTTATCCTATACGAATAGACATTTTTCGTTTAAATGGAAAAGAGAGGATAGAGAATCCGTTGATAAGTTTACCTGTATCCGAGGTATCTATTCGTTTATTACTATAATACCTCGTTTTGACTGTATCGCACTATGTTTCATTGATAACCCCCAAAATCCTCTACCTTTAGTTCAACTAGAATTTCAAATGGAGGAATTCCAAAGATATTTAAAGCTAAATAGATCTCAACAACACTACTTCTTATATCCACTTATCTTTCAGGAGTATATTTATGCACTTGCGCATGATCATGGTTTAAATAGAAATAGATCCATTTTTTTGGAAAACGCAGGTTATAATAAATTCAGTTTACTAATTGTGAAACGTGCAATTGAGCGAATGTATCAGTATGAACAGAAGCATTTGATTCTTTTTGCTAATGATTTTAACCAAAATATATTTTTTGGACGCAACAAGAATTTTTCTTTTCAAATGATATCAGAAGGATTTGCAGTCATTGTAGAAATTCCGTTTTATCTCCGATTATTATCTTCGTTAGAAAGGAAAGGAATAGTTAAATCTCATAATTTACGATCAATTCATTCAATATTCCCTTTTTTAGAGGACAATTTTTCACATTTAATTTATGTATTGGAGATACTAATACCCTACCCAGCTCATCTGGAAATATTGATTCAAACTCTGCGCTATTGGGTAAAAGACGCTTCTTCTTTACATTTATTACGATTCTTTCTCCATGAGTATCGTAGTTGGAATACTCCAAATAAAGCCAGTTCTTGTTTTTCAAAAAGAAATCAAAGGTTTTTCTTCGTCCTATATAATTCTCATCTATGTGAATATGAATCCATCTTCGTCTTTCTTCGTAACCAATCTTCTCATTTATATTCAACGTCTTCTGGAACCCTTCTTGAACGAATCTATTTCTATGGAAAACTAGAACATCTTGTACTTGTAGAAGCTTTTGCTAAGGCCTTTCAGGCCAATCTATGGTTGTTTAAGGATCCTTTCATGCAT